TTTTATAAATTTCGAATTCTAAAAGAAATCTAATGGCTAGTTCCACGAAAGAACATGAAAAAATTTTCACGAGGTACAACTAGCAATTCCCTATTACTCTCTTAGGGAATCGACCATGGATTAATTCCTCTTTCATTTGGAGGTATTGAATATATCCAAAATTCTGAGCTTCATGTTATTCTTGCCAATAGACATGTCAGAGCTAGAGGCATCCCAATCGGATTAAATGGGATGACAGTTTTTCATTCTGAATCTGTAAAATCGCAATTTCGATCAAATCACACATCGCAGTATACCAGGCCTTCTAATTCCTTAAGAGGTTTATCTGAAAGATTCGCGATATAACTAGGAAGGCGTTTCAAATACCATACATGAGTCACCGGACATGCTAGTTTGATGTATCCCATTTGATATCTTCGGATCCGAGAATCAACAGATTCGACTCCGCATTGTTCGCAAAATTTCGGTTCTTCTTTTTCGCCCCCGATCACTCGATAATTTCCACAAGCACAAATTCCACTTTTTATAGGTCCAAAAATTCTTTCACAAAACAACCCATCTTTTTCCGGTTTATTGGTTTTGTAATGAAAAGTATAGGGTTTTGTCACCTCTCCAACTATCTCTCCATTCGGTAGGATTTTGTTGGCCCAAGCACGTATTTGTTTAGGAGAAACTGATCCAATTCGAAGTTGTTGATGTTTATACTGGTCGATCATAGAAGAAAAATTCTGATTCACTCTGATCAAACTTCCTTCCTATTAATCTGGAAGTTTTTCTCAGATACAAGGAAATGATTCAGTTCCAGAGATAAAGATCGTAGTTCGCGAACGAGCAATCGAAAAGATTCTGGCGCACCCTCAGGATTAGGTATTGTTCCCCCAACGATCGTGGTACCAAGTACTTCCTGACGAGCTCTAATATGATCGGATTTATAAGTGAGCATCTCTTGTAAAATATGAGCAACACCAAATCCCTCTAGAGCCCAAACTTCCATTTCTCCTACTCGTTGTCCACCTTGCTTAGCCCTTCCCCTAAGGGGTTGTTGTGTAACAAGTGCATAATGACCACTGGAACGCCCGTGGATTTTATCATCAACTTGATGAATTAATTTTAACATATAGGACTTTCCTATTATAACAGGTTGTTCAAAAGGATCTCCTGTTCTTCCATCAAATATTCTGCTCTTTCCAGGATACTCGGGTTCAAATACCCATGGATTTGCTGTTTGCTTACTGGCTTCATATAATTCAGAAAACACTAGTTTTCTCGAAGCCTCTTGCTCGTATCTCTCATCAAAGGGTGTTATTCTATAATGTCTGCCCAGCAGGTCTCCCGCTAATCCGAGTGAGCATTCAAACATCTGTCCCACATTCATTCGCGAAGGTACTCCTAATGGATTGAATACCATATCAACTGGTGTTCCATCTTGCAAATAAGGCATATCCTGTCTAGGCAAAATTTTTGAAATGATACCTTTATTCCCATGTCTTCCAGCTACTTTATCGCCCACTTTGATTTTACGTTTCTGTGAGATATATACACGAATCATTTCTGGATTATAAATGGAACCCCCCTTTTTCTGGCCCCATCTCACATCAATAACTCGACCTCTTCCGCCTATAGGCAACTTTAGACAAGTTTCCTTTGCAGTGGATACCTGAATGCCAAGTATGGCTCGTAATAATCTATCTTCTGGGGCATAGGATGATTCTTTCGCTGTCTGAGGCGTTAATTTACCTACTAAAACATCACCAGTTTCTACCCAAGATCCCAGCATCACAATTCCATTTCTGTCTAAATTGCGGAGTAAATAAGGCTCTAAATGAGGTATTTCATTAGTGATTCTTTCAGGTCCTTGGCTTGTCACATGAGTCTGAATTTCATATTTCCGGATATGAAAAGAAGTATAAATATCGTCATAGACTAGACGCTCGCTAACGAGTACCGCGTCTTCAGAATTGTAACCTTCCCATGGCATATAAGCTACTGATACATTTTTCCCCAAAGCGAGTTCGCCACCAACCGTAGCCGCACCATCCGCCAAAATTTGCCCCTTTTTAAGGTATTTACCCCGATGAACCTGAGGTTTTTGATGCATCCAAGTATTTTTGTTGGAACGCTGATACATAACCAACGGAATGCTTATAGTGTCTCCATTACCTGATAAAACGATCTTTTCAGCATCGGTATAAATGATCTTTCCCTCGCGTTCGGCTATAGCCGAACCCCCTGAATCGAGAGCCGCTTGGCGTTCCAACCCGGTTCCAACAATACACTTTTCGGACTGAGAAAGCGGAACTGCTTGACGCTGCATATTAGAACTCATTAAAGCCCGATTCGCATCATTATGCTCGATAAAAGGAATGAGGGAAGCTCCAATAGAAAAATATTGGAAGGGATAAATGTTTCGAAGATGAATCTGTTCCCATGCAATAGTCAAGAATTCTTGACGGTATCGAGCTGGACCAACTTCTTCTTCCTGAATACCCCGATTCAACGC